GTTGAATGGCCTGTTCTCCCCGGTCGGAATAGGTGGGTCAATTCCTTTCCTTAGAACCGTACTTGAGAGTTTCCTACCTCATACGGCTCCTCAGTCAATTCTTTTGGTGTACTTAGTTTTCCCTATCCTATCAAATTAAACGGAATGAGATTTCTTATAGATCTATCCCACTCTTCGGGGTAACCAAAAGAGGTTAATCGCATGAGTTTCAAATATTAATAATAAGTTTTATCTTTTCTCCCACCTGCGGAAGAATAAAACATACATAGGTATTTACTCCTATCGTTAGTATTTTCCGCAAGGTAACTATCTCGGTTTCATTCGGTTTCATATTGAAATTTTTTTTCATATCGAAACTTCTATAGAATCTTTGAAAAAGGCTTTCCATAAGTAATAAAGAAAAGGCTTACTATCTTTGGGATCTGATCCTACACCGCCGCTCAATACCTTAGTGGATCGACTCTATTACATAAGTTAATTCCTAACTTTTATCTATCTTATATATAGGCATAAATAAGCAGTTCTTTTATTAATGTATTGGCCCAAAACCTCGTTAATTGATCTTTACGGTGCTTCCTCTCTCTCAATTCTCTATTTTTTTTATCCATAGACATTGAAAAAAGGTATCTAGGCATAATCTTATTTCTTCTTATTTTTACTTCTATGAAGTTTCTTTTTTTGCTACAGCTCATAAAAATCGTCGTTTTGGACGATGCATATGTAGCGAGCCTTTTTTTTTTAGTATTTACTAGCAGATTTGGTCTTCCTTTTTCTTTCTATAGTGGAGATAGCCGCACGTAATGACAGATCACTGCCATATTATTAAAAGCTTGGGGTAAGAATGGGTTTCGTTCTAGTGCCCTAAAATAATATTCTAAAGCTTTTGTATGTTCGCCATTACTTGTGTGGATAAGGCCTATATTATAGAGTATATAACTTCGATCGTAGGGATCGATTTCTAGTCGCATAGCTTCATAATAATTCTGTAAAGCTTCCGCATAATTTCCTTCGGATTGAGCTGACATCCGTTACGGTCGTCATTCGATTCAAAGAATCTCCGTTCCAGAACCGTACGTGAAATTTTCATCTCATACGGCTCCTCCTTTAATATGCATAATGAGAATAAGAAATACATGGAATCAAAAAGGGTGAAATATTTTCATTATGAACTGAGCGGGGCTAGTGTTTTTACAAAAAATAGCTAGCCAACCTTCTTGCGAAAGAGCTTTTACTAACATCAAACGTCTTGATACTAAATAGAAAGGATAACTCCAGCAATTCCTTTGTCCTCAACGCCTCCTAATTTCCAGGAAATAGTCACTTCAACAGTCTTCGATGGTTCTATGGGTATCCAAAGTACGAATGAGATGGATGTTTGTTGTCCCAACCATTTTTGTTAGTCCCAATCCAGCTAAGAAAAGGGAGTAGGTAGGTAATTTTAACAAAGCTTTCGTGTTGTCGATTGCTAGGTGTAGTGCTTCTTCCCCTATGCCGCCTATTGGTACTATATTACTAGGAAGTAGGATTGACCTGTAATACAGAACACATAGGTGTAACCTTTCGCTCAATACTAAAATCGATAACTGAAGCATAGTATTTGAGGCTGCATCAATCGGGGATACACGACAGAAGGAATTGTTATATTTCTAAACTTCACCTTCAACAAGCGTAGGTTTATTTCAATAATATAGAACTAGAATAAGAATATTTTTTCTTTCTATCTCGAATCTAAAATTGAATAAAAAAAAAAAAGAATCAAATCACACCATCTCTGTAATAAGTAAATGCCTCTTTTTCTCCTAAAGTTGTCGGAATTATTCGTAATAAGATATTGGCCACAATTGAAAAGGTCTTATCAATAAAATTTCCATTTATCCGCGATCTAGGCATAGGTATCAATCCATTCTATAATTCTTCTCATTACCCTTTGAAAGAAAATGATTCCACAAACAAAGGATTTGTACAGTACGAAATAACATAAAAACAGATTCATTTCCAAACAAAAGAAATTTCACGAACCTTCTGCTACTACTTATAATACTTATATATATTTTTTTTTTTTTTTCGATTTTTTTATTCCAATTATTCCAAATACTCAAATTGCTCCTTTTTCAAGAATCAATAACAAGAATCAATAAGAAATGAAATAGTGGAATCCTATTCGAATTCATACAAAACAAATGTAGTAGTATAGGAACTATTTCAATCTCATCGAAGCATAAGAATCAAGGAATTTTCGAGTTTTTATCGAAAAAAAAAAATGGAAAATAAAATATTCATATAAATAGGAATATAGTAATGTCTCGCTATTTCTTCGGTTTCTGAGTCATAATCATTGTGTAGGAGAGATGGCCGAGTGGTTGAAGGCGTAGCATTGGAACTGCTATGTAGGCTTTTGTTTACCGAGGGTTCGAATCCCTCTCTTTCCGTACTTTCGCCTAATTCGCCAACATTCCTAAAATCAAACAACAAGAAATACCCTTAGTAGAATATATTAGTAGAATATATTTAGTAGAACATAACAGTTAGGTCCTTCTTTCATTTTTATTTTCATATATATTTTATTTGAAATTGCTGCAGTACGGAAAATACTGGAAAGTATGGACAAGGAATGAAAATATTTCTGCGGATCAATGATACATGAATAAGAAAAATCCGGGGACGGGGTAGGGGTAGGATATATGATTCGGAGAAAATCCGGATCAAACCCCTGACTTAAGTTAATTTACTTTGGCAAAAGAAAGGGGCCAAATTGTCCGAACTCTTTGCTTTGTATTTTATTTAGGATTAAGTCTGACGGGAATAATATTCGACTACCAGCAATTCATTTATTTTTAAACCGACCCACTTACTATCTATTATTTGATTGACTAATCCTTTATATGGGAATGGGTGAAGAGTCAAATGTTTGGGCAATTCCTCACGGGGAGAGGAATCAAGATAATTTTGAATTAGAGTTCTGGATTTTTGTTCATCCCTCGCCATAATAGTATCTTGGGGTTTGCAACGATAACTTGGTATATCTACGATACGACCATTAACTAAAATATGTCTATGATTAACTAATTGGCGGGCTGCCGGAATAGTCGGAGCCATACCCAGTCGAAAAAGGATGTTATCCAAACGCATTTCAAGTAATTGTAGTAAAACCTCACCTGTTGAACCTTTGGCTTTTCTGGCGATACGCACGTATTTAAGTAATTGTCGTTCTGTAATACCATAATGAAAACGCAATTTTTGTTTTTCTTCTAGACGAATACGATATTGAGATCTTTTCCCGGAACGCGATTGGTTTCTAAGATCAGTTCCGGCTCTAGGCCTTTTATTAGTTAATCCAGGCAAAGCCCCTAGACGGCGTATTTTTTTGAAACGAGGCCCTCGGTAACGCGACATAAAGACTCCTTTCTTTTTTCTTTATTTATTTTCTTTATTTATATTTCATTTGACAAAATAAATCGAAATTCAAACTGAACGAAATGATAAATTAAGCGAAATCCCCTGAAGTATTCTATTACAATACATAATGAAATGAATTGAATTATTATTGTATAAATATCGTATACGAACCCATTATATTATTATATATTTTATATTTTATTTTTGTATTAAAATATGTCAGTAAAAGAAAAGGAAAAGAAAGGGTTAAATCTCGGCACACCAAATAAAGAAAAAGACTCTTTCTTTTCGTTTTATTCATATCAATAAGGAAAGGCGACCTTATTGTTTGTTCTTTGATTCAAAAAAAAATGATTCATCATGTAAAATAAATAAAAAAAAAAATAGAGAAAAGCCGGCTATCGGAATCGAACCGATGACCATCGCATTACAAATGCGATGCTCTAACCTCTGAGCTAAGCGGGCTCGCAGAAATTCTACATACATAGGAATTCAATAAACTATATCTTAGTTTTTAGGCTTAGCTATTAACTATTCATTTTTATTCTTTTATGATATGAATTTCAAATATTTATTTCAAATCAATATTGAATTTCGTTTCTTTGTCTTTCATTTCTCTATATTTTCTATTTTTTTCTAGAAGAATGAAATTCGATTTCGTTCAATTTCGAAATTCTATTTAGTAGGTCTATGAATTTTCAAATTCATTTCAAATCGAAATTGAAAATAATTATATTATGAATATAGATAGATATTTATTTTCATTTTTGTTTATAGTATATAGGATAGGTCTGCCTTAAGAAAAAACCGAAAATAAAGGAAGAATAAAAAATTCGAATTCGAATAATTTCGAATCGATAAAGATGAAATCCAGATCATAATAACATAATTGAATATAAGATATTCTTCTGCTTTCATTCATAGACTAAGATGAAAAACAAAGAATCGAACCTTTGAGTATTTAAAATTGCATGGGAAAATGAAAGGAGAAGAGTATATATATATGGTATATATCCATGCATATTGAATTGCAGTTACAGAAATGATAGAATCATTTCGAATTAGACCAAATCAAAAATAAAATATAGGTTTTCGATAGAGATGAAAGAAGTTAGACAAAAAACAAAAAAGGAGAAAACACCTTTCGGTATAGTAATTGGCAGAGTAATCCGTATCAAATCTAATGAATTCGACGGTTCCAACATAAAAGAATAAAAAAGGGAAGTACATTCCACTGAGATCCTAATTTGAAAACAAAGAAAGGGGGATATGGCGAAATCGGTAGACGCTACGGACTTAAGTGGCTTGAGCCTTAGTATGGAAACCTACTAAGTGAAAACTTTCAAATTCAGAGAAACCCTGGAATTAATAAAAATGGGCAATCCTGAGCCAACTCTTAAAAAAAAAAAAAAAGGAAAGGTGCAGAGACTCGAAGGAAGCTGTTCTAACAAATGGGGTTGACTGTGCTGTGTTCTTATAAGAATTCTTCCATCAAAACTCCAAGCTAAAAAGGGTAAAGCATATACGTACTGAACTATTTAAAATTATAAATGACAACCCGAATTCATATTTTTTTATATCTATTTTATATATATAATCTGCAT